ATATTTCTATTCCAGCAAATGATGACGCTATAGCTTCAATTCGATTCATTCTTAACAAATTAGTATTCGCAATTTGTGAGGGTCGTTCTAGCTATATACAAAATTCTTGATTAATAATAAGATAAATAAATCAATTTTTTTTGAGGGAGGGGCTCCCTGTATTTCGATTTAAAAAATCGGTTACTACTCCTGAATTGTACAAAAGAAAAAGAGAGAAAAAACTGGGGATATTGTGTGATTAGTTTAGTTGGTATCCAAAACTTAAATATAAAATTAAAGTAAATAAGTAAAAAAAGTGGGGGGATCTTGAATCAAAATAATTTAAAGTTCTTATTTCTGTCAGAGGGCAATATGAATGTTTTATCATGTTCCATCAACACACTAATAAAAGAAGGGTTATATGAGATATCTGGTGTAGAAGTAGGCCAACATTTCTATTGGCAAATAGGGGGTTTCCAGGTCCATGCCCAAGTCCTTATTACTTCTTGGGTTGTAATTGCTATCTTATTAGGTTCCGCAGTTCTAGCGATTCGCAATCCACAAACCATTCCAACTGACGGCCAAAATTTCTTTGAATTTGTCCTTGAATTCATTCGAGACGTGAGTAAAACCCAGATTGGAGAAGAATATGGTCCATGGGTTCCCTTTATTGGAACCCTGTTTTTATTTATTTTTGTTTCTAACTGGTCAGGAGCCCTTTTACCGTGGAAAATTATCCAGTTACCTCAAGGGGAGTTAGCAGCACCAACGAATGATATAAATACGACGGTTGCTTTAGCTTTACTCACATCAGTAGCCTATTTTTATGCGGGGCTTAGCAAAAAAGGATTAGGGTATTTCAGTAAATACATTCAACCAACTCCAATTCTTTTACCCATTAACATCTTAGAAGATTTTACAAAACCCCTATCACTTAGTTTTCGACTTTTCGGAAATATATTAGCCGATGAATTAGTCGTTGTTGTTCTTGTTTCTTTAGTACCTTTAGTGGTTCCTATACCTGTCATGTTCCTTGGATTATTTACAAGCGGGATTCAAGCTCTCATTTTTGCCACTTTAGCTGCGGCGTATATAGGTGAATCTATGGAAGGCCATCATTAACAATTTTTTTTTCAAATATTCTTTTTTAGGTTAGCCCAATTAATTATAGATAGTTGGTTTACGTTATGTAAGAAACACTTGTATATGTGATATTTGATATTGCCTAGGTATATATGAGTTAAAGATCTATATAATCTGAATCTGCTCTACTACTTTTGTGAATTTCTATTTAGATAGGGATTCGATTAGAAGTTCTTCCTTTTTATCTGTGAATTGGCTGAAAAAATGATAAAAAAAAGAACGAAGAATTCAAAGAATGGTTCACAAAAAATAAATGGCATAAAAAAGTCGTATATATATATTATGGATTTTAAAAAATCCCGTGGATAGGAACTACTATCAAAGTAATTCTTATGATTCAATAATTTTATTATATTATTTCAATTCAAGTTTTTGGTTATTTTGGCTGGATGAATCTTAGCGATTACTTAATTAGAATTACGTCCTAAGTCATTGGATGATTGTATCATTAACTATTTCTTTATTTTGGTGTGAGGAACTTATCATGAATCCACTGGTTTCTGCTGCTTCGGTTATTGCTGCTGGGTTGGCTGTTGGGCTTGCTTCTATTGGACCTGGAGTTGGTCAAGGTACAGCTGCGGGTCAAGCTGTCGAAGGTATCGCGAGACAACCTGAGGCAGAAGGAAAAATACGAGGTACTTTATTGCTTAGTTTGGCTTTTATGGAAGCTTTAACAATTTATGGCCTGGTTGTAGCATTAGCGCTTTTATTTGCGAATCCTTTTGTTTAATCCCAGAAATCACTAAATTCTGGATTTTTTTCGTAGTTTTTTTAATTCTATCAAGATTTAACTCCTACAATTATTCATTGAGACAACAATCCTTGGGAAGGACTAAATTGAGGATGGGGAATTAGCACATCGATTCGCTTTCTTCCTTCCCCTTATTCTTTTAGTTTAATAGAAACTTTTTTTTAAGGAGTGTTGCGAAAAAAGGAGGTTTAGGTTTTTTGAACTTGACATAAAACTTGGTCTCAAATTCTAGCTTAATTCTAATAAGTCTCATTATTATTATTGAAAATTAAAAATTTTGGAAAATACATTTGTAAATAGAATAGGTTTTTGATTCTGTTTACAAATATCCAAATAGGTAAATTACATTATTAAATTCAAATTTCTTTTTTTTTTCAATAAAAAGAATAAAAAAAAAGGACAGAGTTCTTTTTTTTATAGTTTAGCTAGAAGAGGAGATTATATGAAAAATTTAACCGATTCTTTCGTTTACTTGGGTCACTGGCCATCCGCCGGGAGTTTCGGATTTAATACCGATATTTTAGCAACAAATCCAATAAATCTAAGTGTAGTTTTCGGTGTATTGATCTTTTTTGGAAAGGGAGTGTGTGTGAGTTGTTCATTTCAAGAATAGACGGGATTCACCCA